ATTAGATACAATAAAAAAGGGTGGTCAAAATCAATATTTTTCCTATTTTCTTCCATATTAATTCAAAGTTGAATTGAATGAAGTTAAACAACAAAGTTCTTATTCTTTTTTTTTTTTCATTTCATATTTAGAATTCTATTTTTTTGATATTTCTAATATAATAAAGATATTTTATAATATAAATAGAAATAATAGAAATAGAATAAATAGAAATATAAAGAGAAATATTCTCATATAGAATATCAAAAATAGTTCAATAAACTAAAACTAAATATTTGAATTCTATTAGTTTACTGAACTATATTAGTTTACTCAACTCACGAGTTGCTCAATAAATATGTTAATTTGGAATCACAGGATGGGTAGATGTCACAGATGATGATGAATTGATTTATTACCTATGTCACTATATTTTTGTGCGTCTGTAATGATTGATTGATGAATCAAAAATTTTCAATTGTATCTTTCAAGTGGTATTTTTGCTTATCCTATTATTTTTCTCTCAAAAAACGGAAACCTTAGGGAAGTGCTTTATAAACATATGTATAAAAATAAGATATTTCATTTAGCTATGCCTACTATAACTAGTTATTTCGGTTTTCTATTAGCGACTTTAACTATAACCTCGGCTCTATTTATCAGTCTGAGTAAGATACGACTTATTTGATTTGAAATTTTGAAATGAATTGGAAATCTTTGGATATTCTAGATATTCTATGGTTCCTTACCGTGTAATTTTATAATTCTTGGTCATTGAGATTCATGGTCAATACAGATTAATATTTAAGGACAGATATTACCTCCTCTTTTCCCTTTTAAAAAAAAAACAAATAAAAATGATTGAAGTTTTTCTATTTGGAATCGTGTTAGGTCTAATTCCTATTACTTTGGCTGGATTATTTGTAACTGCATATTTACAATACCGACGTGGTGATCAGTTGGACCTTTGATTAATGAACATCTCTTTTTTTTTTATTGACCCCCTATCTTTTTTTTTTTTTTAATCCTAATCGACAGGGGGTCAAATTCGGACTTTAAGTTGCTGTTCAGTTATTTCAGTGTCATTCTAAATCTAAGACGAATGGAATCACGCTCTGCAGGATTTGAACCTACGACATCGGGTTTTGGAGACCCGTGTTCTACCAAACTGAACTAAGAGCGCTTTATTCTTATAAAACATAAAGAATTTTCTTTTATGTGACTCCAATACATTTTGGATGCATATACTATATATCTATCTATTATATTGATATATTGATATTGAGTATGTATGTCCAATTGGAATAGGTCTCAATTGATCCCTTATTACTGCTCATATGATAAGTAATGATAAGTAATAGTTAGGGATGACAGGATTTGAACCCGTGACATTTTGTACCCAAAACAAACGCGCTACCAAGCTGCGCTACATCCCTTTCCACTGCACTGGAAACCAGTGTCATTGTAAAGAATCTTTGTTTTGTTTTCCACATTTGGATCTTTTCCGTTGATAATATATATCAATCATCCTGAAAGAAAGAAAGATTTAATGAATCGTTGTACATTTCCATTTGAATTAGAAATTCTGCCGACAAATACAAGTGGTTATTAACTAAGTAACCATCTTATCATAATCATATTACTATATTTAATTAATTCTATTTAATTAATTATGAAATTATTAAAATAATAATATTCAAATTATAGAATAATAAAGAATAAATATTATAATAATCAATATTATAATAAAGAATAAAAAGATATAATAAAGAATAAAAAGAAGGAGAATTTGAAATGCGAGATTTAAAAACATATCTCTCCGTGGCACCAGTGGTAAGTACTATATGGTTCGGGGCTTTAGCGGGTCTCTTGATAGAGATAAATCGTTTTTTCCCTGATGCATTGATATTTCCCTTTTTTTCATTTTAGTTATTGTCACAGAACAGAAAGGGGTAAAAAAGATTAGAGATCCACTTAAATAAAATATATGTGATTAATTCCCTTTTCTTTATTTCTTCTTTTTTTTTTTAGAATTAGATAAGTTAAGTTATAAAAAAGAAAGAAGAAAGGTGGATTTGTCCTGAGTGAAATTCGAAATCTGGTCCAGCCTTCAATCACATTTCTATTAATAATATATAGTAAGACCAGAAATGAAAATGGAATGGCTAGAGCAGGGACAACAATATCATACAAGATACTTAAATAAAAACTGAAATACTGTACTGCGATTCAAAATATAGTTTGAAATTATTGTATTACTTAATTATTACTGTATTATATTGGAACGAAATTTTTCATAATTTGATTTCGAATTATCAATTTCTACTTTTTTTCGTTACTTTCTTCTTCTTCGCTTCGAATCCGAAAAGAGAAACGAAACGTTAAGTAAATAAAAAAACCAAAAGGAGGTTCATGGCCAAGGGTAAAAATATCCGAATAAGGATTATTTTGGAATGTACCCGTTGTGCTCAAAAGAGTGTTAATAAGGAATCGATGGGTATTTCCAGATATATTACTCAAAAGAATAGACACAATACGCCTAGTCGATTGGAATTGAAAAAATTCTGTCCCTGTTGTTGCAAACATATGATTCACACAGAGATAAAGAAATAGATCAAATTGATCGCTTGTGTGTTACCCTTCCAAGAAATATGAAAAATGCTCCATTTTTCATATATATATTCTATCAATTATATACATATAACTTTGTATAACATAATACATATAACATATATCTCATTATACATTATATAAATAACAACATATATTCAAAAAATCTTTTTTTTTGTAAGAAATAAGATTTTCGGGATAGGAATAAAAAACCATGGATAAAACTAAGCGATTCTTTCTTAAATCCAAACGACTTTTTCGTAGGCGGTTGCCCCCGATTGGATCGGGGGATCAAATTGATTATAAAAACATGAGTTTAATTAGTCGATTTATTAGTGAACAGGGAAAAATATTATCTAGACGCGTGAATAGATTGACCTTTAAACAACAACGATTAATTACAATTGCTATAAAACAAGCTCGTATTTTATCTTCGTTACCTTTTCTTAATAATGAAAAACGATTTGAAAAAAACGACAGAAATACTACTAATGTTATTAAAAAAAAAAAATAGAGTTACTCTTCAATTGAATTCAAATTGGAATATAAACTCAAATCAAATGTGGATTGATGTTTTGTTCGAAAACTACGACAATCCAATTTTTATTCTTGTATTGTAATAAGAAAGATAATCGGTGAAGAAGAAAAAATCTTTTTTTGAACGCGGTTGTTCATTTTGATGACTTTATCTTATGGATTCTATTTTATCATAAAAATCTCTATTCTACTACCTTCCCGGAGTTCAGTCTCCGGGGAATTTTGATTTTATGATCTCGTTGCGTAAGCAATCATAAAAAAACAATTCCCTTTTAATAGAGCTATTTGTGCAATTATTTTACGATTAAGAAGCAATTGCCTCTTGTACAGATTATACATTAAAAAACTATATTTATAGTATATCTTTTTTGTATTTTCACCAATTACTGCATTTATTCGACTGATCCACAAACCTCGAAAATATCTTTTTTTCCTATCTCTATCCCTATGAGCTGAAACCAAAGCTTTTATTTTTTGTTGAGGAATAGTTCGAGTAAGTCTTGAATGAGCCCCGCGAAAGCTTGATGTAAATAAAAGAATTTTTTTCCTCCGTTTCCGAGCTATATATCCTCGTTTAATTCTGGTCATTGAATAAATGATACTTTGATGAATAACTATTTTATTTTTTATTTCTTTTTTTTTTAAGTTATTCTTTTCCCCTTCCTAGTTTCTTAATAACAAAAATAGATTCTTCCAATATATAAAATCAAAATTCTAATGGCTTTTGCTACTATAACCTTCCCAACCACGATTTTTTTATATATTTTTTTTGTTCTAAGCATTTCACCTTGAAATCAGAAATTGTATTAATTTAATATTAGGTATCAAAAAAAATATATAAAATAAAAAAAGGGTGGGTTCCATCGTTTCTATGATTACTTTTTAAACGGCGAGGTCCTCTCTATACGCCGGAGCTCTTTCCTTCATTTAATTCTCATTTAATAAATGTTCTTGTTAACTTGTACAGTTCACACTCTTTGGCTCTACCCCTGAAATATTTATAGTAATGGGTCTTTCACAACGAAATCTAGCTATACAGTAACGGTATTTCAGTATGAAGATTAGCTGGGTAGCTGACCCTCTTAGTCCGTTCTTGCAAAAAGAAGGGCATAATTTTTCCGCTTTTTAATTGAAATAGGATTTTCCCCGCTTAATGGGTAAACTTTTGTTACCAACGGGGAAGTCTTTATCATTTTAGATTGCAAATGGAGGTGATTGGGTTTACACCAATAGAAATCATAAATTTGATACACAATAAAAGAATATATATATCCTTAATCGATTTTTTTGAAGTTAAGGTTAAGATAGTGTGAATAGAGTTCTTACATTCACTATCTTAACCAATCACCGGTACTGGAAGAATCTTTTTTCTTTCTTTTGTCTTAGTCTATGATCTGAACGAGTCGCACATACACCCTAGTACATGTTCCTCGGCGCTGAGGGCATCCCCGAAGAGCGGGGGATTTTGTGACATTTCGGATTGGCTGTCTTGTGTTTCTAATAAGTTGTTTCATAGTTGGCATGGTGAATCATATACATAATGAATCGGTTTAGATGAATCTTAACCCTATGATTATGAAGATTATGAATTACTTAGAGATTCTGAATTACTTCAATTCTGTTAATAGATTTATGAATAAGAATTTGATATGGAAATCTGTTAAAAATAGTAAAAAGATAAGAATAGTAAAAAGATCAAATAAAGTCTCACATCATATATTTGTGCGGAATCCTTGCTACTCATTTCTTATTTAACCGCTACAAGATCAACAATTCCATGGGCTTGAGCTTCTGCTGCTGACATAAAAACATCCCTTTCCATGTCTTCGGATATAAGCCATAAAGGTTTGCCGGTTCTTTGTACATAACCCCTTGTGATAGTTTCGCGCAATTTCAGTATTTCTTCCGCTTCCAGGATAAATTCTGCCGTTTGTGCCTCATAAAAAGAACTAGCGGGTTGATGAATCATTACCCTAGTGATATAACATCATAAAGGTTTCCTCTCTCTCGCCTTATCGGGCGAGAGAGATAAATAAAGAAAAAAAAAACACACAAACAAAGATAGAATTGAACAACCGTACAGGCATCTTTTACATATTGCATACGGCTCCACTATGGAATTTATTTTGACCTTCCATCGAAGAAATAGAAAATATACTGGGTCTGATAGACCCAGATCAGTAAATGATCCAATAACCATCCTTCCTTTTTGGAAGTATTTTGAAAATACTATGAGGGTTCCATTGCTTTATTATTTCGTCTGTTATTCAGCAATCCAAAAGTTTCTTTTTTTTTTTTTTTCAAATAGTTATAAAAAAATACCGTTTTTTTATATTCTCTCATAACATAAATATTGTTAAAAGTTTTCCAATGTGAAAACCGAAAACAAAAGAGTTTGTGACACTGAAATTGTCTCCTGATAGATTAGATAAAATCGTAAATATCCCCTTTTTCATACTACTCTTTCGATAAAGAATTGGATGGTTTTGAAAAAAAGAGTTTTGCATATCGAACTCGAAGTGCCATGCTATTATTACTTAATATTCATATGGCGAAGGCATAGTCTTCTTTTTTTTCTCAAATAAAAGAATCAAATCATTAGCGCCAAGCGTGAGGGAATGCTAAACGTTTAGTAATTTCTCCTCCTGCTAAAATAAAAGATCCTACTGAAGCGGCTAATCCCATGCATACTGTCTGCACATCCGGTTGTACAAATTGCATAGTATCATAAATAGCTATTCCAGGTATTAACCATCCGCCCGGAGAATTTATAAATAGATACAAATCTTTGTTATTGTCTTCTATACTGAGGTATACCATAAGGCCAATAAGTTGATTCGATATTTCACTATTAATCTCTTGGCCTAAAAAAAGCAGTCTTTCTCGATAAAGTCGGTTGATTAGGATAAAATTTTATCCCTTAAGAGCCATACATGCACCTTTTGATGCATATGGTTCACCAAAAATCGCAAAAAGGAAAATCAATGTATAGATTTCAACCCCCTTTCCTTTTTCATAATGGACTTTTTCGAACTTCTAACGAAAGAAAAGGTCTTTCTTTTCTTTTTTTTCTTACATTTTTCAAAAAATATGACTTTTGACCCCTTTATATCTATATTATATCTATATGAATTTATATTCTATTAAAATATAATATAATAGAATGGAATATAATCAAAAAAGGAGGTACTAAACTTATTGAATTAACTTCTCATTGATGTATAGTTTTCATTGAGATCGAATCCAAATCGAAATGTCATTTTCTTGTTTCTGAATGGGCTTAGAAAAGTCTTTTAGGTTTCTCTTCTACTCTGAATAAAGATCGGCCCGATCTTTATTTGCACATATAGGACAAATACTGCAATACCACGTCTTTTTGCTACGATTTGCCCCTTTTTCTGAATTTCTTATTTCATGTTTTATGCTAAATATATGACCTGATAGAAGTAATTATCGTAGATATATTACCAATTGGTTTTTTCTAAACAGAGCCTGGGTGCTTCATCTTATTGGTCCAACCAAGCCAACCATAAATTCTTTTAAATTGAGAATAGTAATCTGAATACCCCCCCCAAACTAAAAAAGAGATTGAATTGCACTTCATAACACTTCACGCTATAAATCTTAGATGATTCAATCCATCTTTTTGGGGGTGAAAGAGAGGATATCTCGATCGGGGGAGAGAACGGGGAAATCCCATATGACCCAATATATCTGACAAGTCGCACTATATGTCAACCCAAACAGCATCTTCCTCTCCAGGATTTCGAAAGGGTACTTTTGGAACACCAATAGGCATCAAATAAAAAAAGAATGAAGTAGTATATCTAACTTTGGCGCGGAAACGTAAAAATGGGTTTATTGTGTTAAAGATGATTTGTCTTTATCATATTGTATTTATAAATCATAAATAAAAAAGTAAGACAAAATGAATAAAGGAAAGTTCTTACGAATAGGTCCTTTGAATAATAAACAAATATGCCTGTATTCACTAATATAAATACTCATATAAAATAGGGTCAACCCCCAACCATTGCGTATTGTTACTTATCGGGTATAGAATAGATCTGCTTCTTTTTGTTCCTACGAATATAATTGTTCCATTATTACTAAAAAACTAGAACAAATATGAACCCTTTATCCGAAAGAATTTACTGAAAGGGCGGGGTCCATAGTATAGTTTTTCCTAGTGCAATAAAGTTACATAGTGTCTATTTTTTGTTGATATAAGAGGTATTTTCATGGGTTTGCCTTGGTATCGTGTTCATACTGTTGTATTAAATGATCCCGGCCGTTTGATTTCTGTCCATATAATGCATACAGCTCTAGTTGCTGGTTGGGCCGGTTCGATGACTCTATATGAATTAGCAGTTTTTGATCCCTCTGACCCCGTTCTTGACCCAATGTGGAGACAGGGTATGTTTGTTATACCCTTCATGACTCGTTTAGGAATAACAAATTCGTGGGGAGGTTGGAGTATCACAGGAGGAACTATAATGAATCCAGGTATTTGGAGTTACGAAGGTGTGGCCGGGGCACATATTGTGTTTTCGGGCTTGTGCTTTTTGGCGGCTATCTGGCATTGGGTCTATTGGGATCTCGAAATATTTTGTGATGAACGTACCGGAAAACCTTCTTTGGATTTGCCCAAAATCTTTGGAATTCATTTATTTCTTGCAGGAGTAGCTTGTTTTGGTTTTGGCGCATTTCATGTAACAGGATTGTATGGTCCTGGAATATGGGTGTCCGATCCTTATGGACTAACCGGAAGGGTACAATACGTAAATCCCACATGGGGTGTAGAAGGTTTTGATCCTTTTGTTCCGGGGGGGATAGCCTCTCATCATATTGCAGCAGGGACTTTGGGCATCTTAGCCGGCCTTTTCCATCTTAGTGTGCGTCCACCCCAACGTCTATACAAAGGATTGCGTATGGGAAATATTGAAACCGTCCTTTCCAGTAGTATTGCTGCTGTCTTTTTTGCAGCTTTTGTTGTTGCTGGAACTATGTGGTATGGTTCAGCAACTACCCCGATTGAATTATTTGGTCCCACTCGTTATCAATGGGATCAGGGATACTTTCAGCAAGAAATATATCGAAGAGTTGGTGCTGAGCTAGCCAAAAATCAAAGTTTATCAGAAGCTTGGTCTAAAATTCCTGAAAAATTAGCTTTTTATGATTACATCGGCAATAATCCGGCAAAAGGGGGATTGTTTAGAGCGGGTTCCATGGACAATGGAGATGGAATAGCTGTCGGTTGGTTAGGACATCCTATCTTTAGAGATAAAGAGGGACGCGAACTTTTTGTGCGTCGTATGCCTACTTTTTTTGAAACATTTCCAGTTGTTTTGGTAGACGGAGACGGAATTGTTAGAGCCGATGTTCCTTTTCGAAGAGCAGAATCAAAGTATAGTGTCGAACAAGTAGGTGTAACTGTCGAATTCTATGGTGGCGAACTCAATGGGGTCAGTTATAGTGATCCCGCTACTGTAAAAAAATATGCTAGACGTGCTCAATTGGGTGAGATTTTTGAATTAGATCGTGCTACTTTGAAGTCTGATGGTGTTTTTCGTAGCAGTCCAAGGGGTTGGTTTACTTTTGGACATGCTTCGTTTGCTCTGCTCTTCTTTTTTGGGCACATTTGGCATGGTGCTAGAACCTTGTTCAGAGATGTTTTTGCTGGTATCGACCCGGATTTGGATGCTCAAGTAGAATTTGGAGCATTCCAAAAACTTGGCGATCCAACTACAAGAAGACAGGTAGTCTGATAGAACATTCTTTTGTTCCTTTTCGATCTTTTTTATTTGAATTTGACATAGGGAACTAGATAAATCTTGATTTGAATCATTGCATTTTGTTTTACTCTTGTTCTTTCTTTTTCTTTATACGGGAGATGATCCCAAATAAACAGGTATGAAAGCTATAATTGTAAACCACGATCAAATCTATGGAAGCATTGGTTTATACATTCCTCTTAGTCTCGACTTTAGGAATCCTTTTTTTCGCTATCTTTTTTAGAGAACCCCCTAAAGTTCCAACAAAAAAGATGAAATGATTTTTCATTATTTCAATTGAAATTGAAGTAATGAGCCACCAATATTGGAATATTGAGTGGCTCATTACTTCAACTAGTCCCCATGTTCTTCGAATGGATCTCTTAGTTGTTGAGAGGGTTGCCCAAAAGCAGTATGTAAGGCATACCCAGTAAAACTTACAAGTAAACCAGATATAGAGATGGCAACTAGGGTTGCTGTTTCCACTATTATATAATTTCAAGACCACAATGTATCTATAGGATAAGATCCTTTATTTACAGCGGAATGGTATACAAAGTCAACAAATCTCAATGAATAAAAAATAGGATTTATGGCTACACAAACCGTTGAGGATAGTTCTAGATCTGGTCCAAGACGAACTGTTGTAGGGGATTTATTGAAACCATTGAATTCAGAATATGGTAAAGTAGCTCCGGGGTGGGGAACTACTCCCTTAATGGGTGTTGCAATGGCTCTATTTGCGATATTTCTATCTATTATTTTGGAGATTTATAATTCGTCCATTTTACTGGATGAAATTTCTATGAATTAGATTCACAAGAACCGACTAACTAGCTTTTCAATAGAAAGTAAAGTGAAACATTTAGGTCTTTGATTTTTAGCTCATTCCATTTTTATTTGGTAGTTCGACCGTGGAATTTATTTGTTTCTGTATTTCCGGAATATGAGTGTGTGACTTGTTATAATTGATCCTATTGATAGTACAGAACATAAAATGGTTCTGTCATCTTGCTATAGATAGTTTTACCTCGTCAGATATTTATTCTAATATCTGGAGCACGAGCACGGAATATAGAAAATAAATTCTAAAGTATTAG